ATTCTCTTTAGATAATTGATTTATATTGACCTTTTGCGTTTGAAACCATACGGAAAAATAACATTGCCATAAATTAACAAAATAATATTTCCATTTATTCATCAGAAGCGGCGTATCCTTTGTTGCCAGAATGCATTTTCCGTTATATCTAACATAATGTATGAAAGGATCCTTGAGCAACCCTAGGATCGCCGGAAAATTATTAACAAAGACTTTTAAAAAATGCTGTATTTTTCCATAGAATAAAATTCGCTCAAAAAGGACTTCATAAGATGTCGATCGTAAATGAGAAGACCGCTTGCGTAGAAAAAAAAAGATGGATTCATATTCACATACATGAGAATTATATAAGAACAAGAAAAACCGTGGATTCAAAATTGATTTTTTTTGAATATCAAAATTCTTCCAATTGCAATACTCGTATAGACAGAATCGAAAAAAATGCAAAGAAGAGGCATCTTTGACCCGGTAACGTAGGGTTTGAACCAAGATTTCTAGATGGATGGGGTAAGGTATTAGTACATCTAACACATAATTAAAATGTGATAATTTGTCTTCTAAAAAGGGAAATATTGAATGAATTGATTGTAAATTATAAGATTTTTTTAATTGTTTTCCTTCGAAAGAGGATCCTAATCTTAGGGAAAATGGAATTTCTACAATCACTGCAAATAAAACAGATATCATTTGATAATAGAAAAGATTGGTATGCCCCAAAAAGGGATTTTGGTTCAACTCTTTGGTGGGAATAATCAAACGATTCTGTTCATACATTCGCAAAATGAAGCGTTTCACAATTAGTGAACTATATTTTTTGTCATAATCCGCATTTTCCAAGAAAAGAGAGCTATTTCTAGTTAATCTATTTAAACCGTGATCATAAGCAAGTACATAAATATACTCCCGAAAAAAAAGGGGATATAGAAAACCCTGTTGCCGAGCCCCATCGATCTCTAAATATCCTTGAAATTTCTCCATTTGGATTGAAATTCTATTTGAACTGAAAGTAAAGTCTTTATTTTCTTGAGTTCTGAAATGACACATAGTGCGATACAGTCAAAATAAGGTATTAGATTACGAAAGCAACAGATACCTCATAAACAGGTAGACTGCTAACCGGATTCTCTATCTTTAATAGGTTTCTGTTCGTTATATTATAGAATAACAAAACAAGATGATTAGAAATCCTTTATTTTTTTAACCTAATCGCTCTTTTGATTTTGGAAATATATATATTTTTTTTATCAATATACTGCTTCTTTTACACATCCATCTCCAACCTAACCCAAACGGACTAGGGAAAAAAATAATTAGGACTCATGAAAAATTGATAATAACACGCAAGAAAAAAATTCCTTCCCATACCCGTATTAGGCACTAATCTATTTTTAACATTTAATTAGATCGGGTAATTTTTCAAATTACGAATGGAAGCTCGTTTCTTTTTTTTCCTGGAATAAGGAAAACTTGTTTTTTTATCCATCCATTTATATTTATTCACTCGACCCAAATTGGAATTCTTTTTTTTTGTTGACACCGAAAACAAGGTTGTACCGATCAGGAAAGCAAAAAAAAATGTTATCTGAATTCTCCCTTGATACGACATGCTTTTTTTTCCATTCATTCCTTTCAGGATCAGTCGTGGTCTTACAAACTCTACCGCAGATCTGGACGAATCCTTTTCTTCATACAAATATGTAAAAGATGCTAGTCGCACTTAAAAGCCGAGTACTCTACCGTTGAGTTAGCAACCCCAAAAAACAAAAAAAGAAAGTACTGAAAATATGTAGATACAACCAGAATAAAGAAAAAAAAGAAAAATTCAGCCATGTGTGCGTCAGGGATAAATAGATCTATTTCTCTATGAGAGAATTATATTTGGTCGATACACTGTTGTCAATATGATTGTGAATTTTTAATATAGCGAAAAGAATAGAAAAAATAAATAAAAAAGCTTAACCCCCTAGTTTGTTAGTTCATACACTGACTGAAAACTAAACCAGGTAGGGTAATTTCAAATCTTTTTAGACTTTTTTTAGACCCGTTTTTTATGGCCTTTAATTTTTTTTATGAATAATGAATCAATTATTTATATAATACTATATATATAATATATATTAATTTGATTCAGAATTCATATATTATTTTATATACAGTATTATTTTCTATACAGTAAAATTTTGTATTTATACAAAAATTAAAATTTCTATAGATCCAAATTTTTTTTCATAAATTTGTTTATGATTATAAAACATAGTAGTTGTTAGCAGGGTATTTTTTAGTATTCGTACCTTAGGAAGAATACTCATAATAAATCGAAATTCTAATAAATCCAAATAAATATGATGGAAGCGAAAGAGGAGGAAAGAAAAGAGTAGATCAAATTTGATACCAAGCTATATACGAGTCTTTCACATCCTCTTTTTTATATTTCATTAATTAAATTTCGTTTTATTAAGACTTAATTTCGTAAAAATCCCTGCCTTCTTTGAAATATCATGAACTGTTCTTGTTGATTGAGCGCCTTTTTTAAGGAAATCGAGAATAGCAGGAAGATTTTAATAAGTTTGATTAGTTATCGGATCATAAAAACCCACCTTCCGAAGATCTCTTCCTTCTCTTCGGGATCGAACATCAATTGCAACGATTCGATAAATTAAATGGCTCATTGGGATAGGTGGATATGAATAATACCCCCCCTAGAAACGGATAAGAGGCTTTTGCCTCGTACGGCTCGAGAAAAAAATTCAATGAGTAAAAGTTAACTCTCTGTATAAAATTCAAATATTAAATAGATTAATAAAAACATTAACTAAATTAGCTAGTATTGAACTAAATATTTGTTTCCATAAAACGCATTCGTACTCTCGTAACTCAAGTTAAATAACTCTCAAATATCTCAACAGAGAATCCTTAAGTACTCTTTTTATTGAGTAGTCTCTAACCCTTTTTTGTTTGTCTCATTTTTTAGAATCCATTTTGATTCTTCATTCTGATCTAGTTGTTCAAACAATTGAAAAAAGGATTTCCTTGTTTCAGGATTCTTTATCCTTACTTTGAATCTTTGGGTTTAGACATGACTTCGGTGATCTGGAATCGTTTTATTAAAAAAGGGTGGCAACAAGCCCCTTATTTTGTTTATGATTTCCTTTCTATCAAAGAATCATACAAACGCTTGATTCACGCATGATAGACTTTTGATTCAAAGAATTTTACAATTTTAAGAAAATTTCCTTTTCCGTTGTAAATGCAAAATTTCTTGAAAGGGCTTTTTTTCAATATAAAAATAAAAAGACTTACGAAGTTGTTCCAACTTATTGATTCGCACTAACCCTAGATCCTTACTCCCGCGAAAGGAAGAAAAACTTTATATTCTCCTCGAGCTCCATCCCGTACTCTTTTTTATATTCAAAAAAGAGTGTAGGACTCTAGTCAAATAGAACACAAAATGTCGAGCCAAGAGCACCCACATTCCTATATAAAAGGTGGCGGATCCAAAAATCCACAGCAGATAATGTCCTTCAATTCAAGCCGCACGTTGCTTTCTACCACATCGTTTTAAACGAGGTTTTACCATAAAAGTCCTCTAGTTTGTGTAATTGATTCAATTATGGAATCATGAATAGTCATAGTTCAGTCAGTATATCGTAATCTATACTTTTTCTTTCTCTATGAATGGAATAGTGAATTTAAGAGTAAAAGGTTCAGTCAGAATTCAAATGAATCCCATATTAGATTTTAGATATCTAAAATCTAAATTTGAATAGAAATCCATATTTATATATATAAATAAATATATATATATATTTTTAATTAAAACTCTTAGAATCTGTGATTCTACCTTACTTACCCGCATCACACACAAATAAAAAAAGCAAATAGATTTTTTTGAATGCGGTTGAAATGATGAAAAAAAGTGGATTCTTCTTTTCATTTCAAGATTTTCTTCTTAAAAAAATTGTTTTTTTAAACAGAAAGAGAAAGATGGTGTACAAAGGCAATAGAAGATTGATTCCGTAATGACTATACTCTGGGACGGAAGGATTCGAACCTCCGAATAGCGGGACCAAAACCCGTTGCCTTACCGCTTGGCTACGCCCCATTTCGATTTTTATTCAAGACTACTAAAAGAGTAGTATTGCTATTGGTTGTTCGTCAATTCCATTTAAGCCCAAATGAAATATAGATTACATTGGTGCTAAAATTTTGACACGTGTAGATAGCAAATCAAACTTATTTTATTGATCATTACATAGAATTCAATTAAGATATTGTATGAAAATATTATTTCTTTCATTCTCTTATGAAAATGAAAGGATTTTTGATTGAGTAAGTTCAACAAAGTCTTTTTAGACTATCTTTCTTTATTTTTTTTCCTTATATAAAAAAATATATTGATAACTCAATCAAAATTAAATTATCCACAAGAACACCCATTTTTTTTATGCTTAATATATTTAATTTGATCTGTATTTGTTTTAATTCTGACCTTTTTTCAAGCACTTTTTTAGTCGCCAAATTGCCGGAGGCCTACGCGTTTTTAAATCCAATCGTAGATGTTATGCCCGTAATACCTCTTTTCTTTCTTCTCTTAGCCTTTGTTTGGCAAGCAGCTGTAAGTTTTCGATGAAATTCTTCATACTGTCTTAGAAAAATTCAGTATTTTTATTCTTCCAACAATTCAAAAGATAAAAAAAGCGTGACGTATGAACGAACTCTCAATTCAAACATTGCATTTTTTTGGTAGCCATACTAAATCTGGATCATTCTATTTGCTCCGTTTTATCCTCTTTTCCCTAAATGAAAGAACCTAATTAGATTAGAGTTCACAAAAAAAAATATCTAGATGTTGGTATGTAAATCTGTTTGAATATGAAAGACTCGACTATTATCTTATTACAAATAACTTTCTGAAACCTTTTTTTTTCTTTTTTTTCTAAAAAAAAAAAGAAATCACTTGATTTATTGGTACCAAAATGAGATATTTGGTATAAAAATAGAGAATCTATTCTCTTTTTTTTTTGAAAAAAAAAAGTAAGATCTTGGAGATTGTGTAATGCTTACTCTCAAACTTTTTGTATACACTGTAGTTATATTCTTTGTTTCTCTCTTCATATTTGGATTCCTATCTAATGATCCAGGACGTAATCCGGGACGTGAAGAATAAAAAAGAAAGGTTTTTTATTGTTTTATTTAATTAGTGGAAATGCTCGAATTTTATTAGGATTTTATCTATTACACATCATCAAAAGGAGAAAGGGAAAGAGAGGGATTCGAACCCTCGGTACGATTAACTCGTACAATGGATTAGCAATCCAACGCTTTAGTCCACTCAGCCATCTCTCCTAATCGAAAAGGGATACCTAGTTACTTAATCAGGTTCCATTAGACAAAAAAAGGCTTGAAAAAAAACCTTCTCCACTTTATTATTAAAAAAGTTTCTTTTTTTGTATAGATTATTCTTTATAATATATCTATTTTTTCAGTTTCTTTTTTTCTATATTTTATTATATATATATATATATATATATATATATATAATTTTATATATATATAAATATATTTACCATCTATTTATATATATAATTAATATATTACTATTATATATATAACTTTATATATAACTTTCTCAGCAATTCTATTTACATAAAAAATGTAGATAAAGATTAGATAAAGAAAAGGCTCGAACTCGAAAGAGAAATAAATAAAACCACAATAATAGAGAATCCTTTTTTATTTTGTTCTCGTCCAAACACAAGTAAAAGATCTTTTTTATTTTAATAGCCTGGCCTGGTCAGTCCCCAGCCGGGCCTTTTTTTGTTAAAGTTAAAAAGACTCATCCGATGGCTTTTTAGACAAAAAAAATCTGAAATTGAAAAAAGAAGGAACCCGCTTTGACTAATTTGATTAAGTCAACGCTAGAATTTTCTAATTTTTTTTCAGATTTTTTGATTACACTCCCGATTACTTTGTTCGACAAAAGGTCAATTTATATGCAATAATTGCATTGTAGCGGGTATAGTTTAGTGGTAAAAGTGTGATTCGTTCCTTTAACCCCTTTAATAGTTAAAGGGTCTCTCGGTTTGATTAATCTTCCGATCAAAAACTTTATTTCTTAAAAGGATTTAGTCCTTTACCTTTCAATGAAAGATTCAAGGAAGATTATAGATTCTCGTAATTTGTAGCCAAAGACTCTAATCAATTGTAAATTTGGATTATGAAATTCCGAAACAGAATTTTTGAATTGGATGACTATTTACAATTCAATAAGTATAAAAAGAGGATCCATGGATAAAGCTAGAAAAGTTTCTTTCTAATCGTAACTAAATCTTCAGTTCTATTCATTGTTTGTTATAGAAAAAATTGAAGCAAAATAGCTAGTAAACGAGAACTTTGGTTTACTAAAGACATCGACATATTATATTGTTTTAGCTCGGTGGAAACAAAATACTTTTCCTAAGGATTCCCTTAATTAGAAATAAAGAACGAAGTAACTAGAAAGATTGTTCGAGTTCTCCTTTTCTATCTTCTAGAAGGATCATCTAGAAAGCTCAATTTTCTGTGAAAGCACCCAGACGGAAAAAAAGCTAACATAGATTTTATGGGTCGAATTTTGATTTCGTTCCCGTCTTTTTTTATTTGGGAATTTATCCATCGATCATAAAGGAGCCGAATGAAACCAAAGTTTCATGTTCGGTTTTGAATTAGAGACGTTAAAAATATAAAAATGATAAATCGACGTCGACTAAAACCCTTAGCCTTCCAAGCTAACGATGCGGGTTCGATTCCCGCTACCCGCTCTAAATTCTAAATTGCCCCCAGAGACTCCTTTCTCTATTATAATTGTCTAATAGCAATTGTGTATTGAATTCACTTCAATACACAATTGCTAAAAATATTTCGCACATTTTTTTTTTTAACAATTGGAAAGTCAAAAAAAGCGAAAAGCGTCCATTGTCTAATGGATAGGACATAGGTCTTCTAAACCTTTGGTATAGGTTCAAATCCTATTGGACGCAATATCAATATAGATATAAATATATTGATATTTATCTATTATTTCCATTTCTATATATTATATAGAATACATTTTTTATCTATTTAGGAAAAAGATAATAAAGAAATAGAATAAGAAATAAATTCTGAATGCTTTAAGATTTAATATTAAAGAGATATTAGTTATATACTTCTTTCTATTATATATATACTTAACTTCTATACTTCTATTTATAGATTCTATAATTTCTTAAAAATTGAATTAAAGAATAAAATTGACTAATTCTTTTTTTATAATTTCTCCTGAAGTAGAAAACGTTCCTGTTGCTCTTGAATACCTTCTTTCAAAAAGCTTTCTGCTTCAGCGGTTAATGTCTTGGTAGAGGATATTATTTCTTGAAACTTAGGTTTATTCGTTTTTAAGTAAGTGCGTAACTGAACGAGAAATTTTCTTACTTGTCCAATTTCTAATCCATCCAGATAACCATTTGTTCCGGTATAAAT